CAAAATGAATTGCTTTCTAGATGATCCTTCTAGAAGAAGGTGATTCTAACAATCTTTCTAGTTACTTCGTTCTCTATTTCTATTTGAGAGGATCCTAAGGAAAAGGATTTTGTTTCCACCGAGCTAAAACAATATGGCGATGTCTCTAGTAAACCAAAGACATCGTTGAATAGCTATTTTGCTTCAATTTCTTTCTTTAGACACCAAAAAAAAAAATGGAAGATTTAGTTACGATTGGAAATTGACTTTTTATCTTCAGCCATGGATCCTTTACTCATACTTATTCAATTGGAAGTCTTGATCCAATTCAAAAATTATGTTTCGCAATTTCATAATCCAACTTTTCAATTTATAAGTGACTCATGGATACAAATCACGAGAATGTGTATTTTTTTCTCGACTTTATCATTGAGAGGTAAAGGATTAAATCCTTTTAAGAAATAAAGTTTTTGATCGGAATATGAATAAAACCGAAAGACCCTTTAACTATTAAAGGGCTAATAGAACGAATCACACTTTTACCACTAAACTATACCCGCTACAATATGATTATTGTATACAAATGGAGCTTTTGTCGAACAAGATAATTGAGCATGATCAAGATAGGATCATCAAAGAATCATCAAACTTGGAGTGTTGAACTTTTTCGTGGGTAGATAAAAATTTAATGAGATTCGGAAAAGAGGCTTCATTTAATTGAAATTAAATAACTAATAATTGAAATTAAATAACTAAAGTTTTCTTTTTTGCTGAAAGAAGATAGATACGGATCGAAAAAAACACTACAATCATAACAGAAAAATGCATTGTCCAGAATCTATAGTTTCTTTTTTAGTTCGGAAAATGAAATAAAATATAACAAGAAAAAAATGGAAACAGTTTTTATTCTTTTTGTTGTTGCTTGAATATAAAATATTCAATTGAATATAATAATATAATAAAAAAAAAATGTTTGTGTTTTCAAATCAGATATAAGATAAATCATTATTTATCTATAATTCGTTAGAACAAAAAAAAAGGCCCGGCTAGGTACTGACCAGGCCAGGCCATCAGAATAACAAGGGCCTTTCGAACAAAATCAACACAAGGAGGTCTTCCTTATTTTTCTTTAGTTCGATTAGTGGCGGGCTCGAGCCCCTCTTTTAGTTTAGAATAGAGAAAAAAGAGAGAGAAAGACTCCTTACATTATGTGTAATGTAGTAATTATCTTTTGCAATTGGGAGAGATGGCTGAGTGGACTAAAGCGTCGGATTGCTAATCCGTTGTACGAGTTATTTGTACCGAGGGTTCGAATCCCTCTCTTTCCGTTTCCGTTAATGACTTACTTTATTTTATTTTTCAATTTTGAAAATCTTAGTTAAGCGTGTGGAATAGATAAAATCCTAAGAAAATTGGAAAATTTTCCAAGGAAAACCCTTTGGATTTTATTCTTCACGTCCAGGATTACGCCCCGGATCATTAGATAGGAATCCAAAGATAAAGAGAGAAACAAAAAATATCACTACGGTATAAACGAAGAGTTTCAGAGTAAGCATTACACAATCTCCAAGATGATTTTTTGGAAAAAAAAAGAGAATAGATCTTCCATTTTTCTACCACATATCCTATTTTGACACCACGAAATCAGGTTTTTTCATGAATTGTCACAAATTCATTTGTTTTTCATTATCAAAAACTTCTTTCATATCCAAATTCGATATTGTGGGAGACCCTAATGGGGTTAGGGTCTTTCACTGGAAAGGGGGTCAAAAATGAGGAAATGGGGGTAAGCCGGATTTATGGCGACTATCCAAGAATTTCAGTGTGCTAATCTAGGATTCATACTCTAAAACTTATCTGATTTTCTCAATTGTTAGAATTTTTCTCGAAGAAATCATGCATTTTTTAAGATATTATTATTAAGGATCTCATCGAAAACTTACAGCAGCTTGCCAAACAAAAGCTAAGAGAAAAAAAAGCACAGGTATGACTGGCATAACATCTACGATTGGATTCAAAAAAGCATACGCTTCAGGCAATTTGCCGAAGAAAAAACTACTCGAATAAAGGGCAGAATTAATACAGATCAAACTAACGATATTAAGCATAACAGACATTTTGTTCTTGGAGATAATTGCATTTTGATTGAGTTTTTGATATAAGGAACAAGGAAGAAAGTAAGTAAGGTAGACAAAAAATCCTTCTTTTTCTTTGAACCCACCCAATCAAAAATCCTCCAATTCTCAAAGGAGAATAGAAGAAATCATACTTTCATACAATATCTTAATTGAATTCTATGTAATGATCAATAAATTAAGTTGAATTCTATATCTATATGTATCAAAATCCTAGTACCAATCTATTCTATAGATATATAGATATTTGGACTGGAGTTGACAAACAACCAATACCAATATTATTGTTTCTTAGTGTAGATTAGAAATTGAAATGGGGCGTGGCCAAGTGGTAAGGCAACGGGTTTTGGTCCCGCCATTCGGAGGTTCGAATCCTTCCGTCCCAGTACATATCCATTTTTTTATGCTCCATTATGACTATAGAAAGAAGTAGGTCAGTGGATAGGAGTAAATCCGTATTCATTTTAATATCTGTGTCTGTTCGAATCTCATTAACAAATGATCAAGTTACATATCATATAGAAATATGTTATGGAGTCGATATATTTTCTTTGAATCTCGTTTTATTTAGGTATTTCGTGTTTGGTTCTAACTAAAAATTGGAAATCTACAGAACAATTGAGGCAGGGATGATTTCCCCTATCACCCTTTTATTCACTTTATGATAAGAGTCGATTATTGTGAAATATTATTTAATCCCATGTTAAACAAAATCTATAAATATATATCATCTAAAATATATAAAATGAGGAAATATTTCGCTTATATGGTATGTATCGTTCTATTTCAATGACAATAATTTTTCGGTTTTTGTGAAAAAGATTTTTGATACCTTAAATTAGTTAAATTCTATATTATAGAATATCTATAACAGTGACAACTCTTCAGTCTATCTGATAGATACGAAAAACCCTCCTTATTTTTTTGATTTTCGTAATCAGACGAAAAGAATAAAGATTCAAATCTTAACTTAGATCATTTTTTTATCCATCTCATGAAAAAAAAATTGGATTTTGTTTTTCTTTTCTTTTATCTGTGATGAGTCAATTCAAAAAGAAAGACTTATCTTCCTATGAAGATCAAACGTCATGCTTATTGTCCAATTTTCTTCAAATTAAATAATGATGTCTAAATAGGAAACTTTTTCCATTTCAATTAGAACTATTTTTATTAAATATTTTTAATGATTGCTTGTAAGTGGAATCTTTATTTGGTACTCAAAAAGTAGGAAATCGTTTAATCTATCCTGTTGAGTCACTTGAAGATGCAAAAAAGTTACTCGTTTATATATTTCGATTTCTTGCTATTATCTATATATTATTTATGTATGTGAAAGATGCTGTCTTGCTAAGACTTTTTCAGAAAAATCGTTTCATATCATATTATCATATATAGAAGAAAAAGCCTAGATTACGATGTCTATGTACAACTAAACCAATGACTATTCATGATTCCATAATTGAATCAATTCCATACCGGTTCCAAATTAGAGGAATATTATGTTAAAACTTCGTTTGAAACGATGTGGTAGAAAGCAACGTGCGACTTGAAGGACACGATCCGTTGTGGATTTTTCCATCCACCATTTTCGATTTATCTAAGGATGAGAGTGCTCTTGGCTCGACATTGTTTGTTCTGTTACACTCGATTTTTTGTTGGGTTGTAAATAGTCCACGATGAAGCTCGAGTAGAAAGGATTAATTCATTTCTCGGGGGCAAGGATCTAGGGTTAATGCCAATTAATCGGAACAACTTCGTAAACGTATCTTCCATATATAGAAATCGAAAGGATCCAATTCGAGCAAGTTTCCAATTCAAAAGCAAGACTTGTTAGAATTTAGTAAACTTTTTCGATTCAAAGTGTATCACACGTGAATCAACTGTCCGTAGGATTCTTTGATAGAAAGAAATAAAAAAAGGGGTATGTTGCTGCCATTTTGAAAGGATTAAGAAGCACCGAAGTAATGTCTAAACCCAATGATTTAAAATAAGGATAAAGGATCTAAGAACAAGGAAAGACCTTTTTTTTTAATTGTCTCGATAGTCTCACTAATTGGATCAGACTAAAGAATCCAAATAGAATTTGAAACGAGACAAAAGACAAACAAAACAAAAGGGGTTAAAGACCACTCAATAAATGAAAGTGACTAAAGATTTTTCCTTTGAGCTATTTGAGAGTTATCCAACTTGAGTTATGAGTACGAATGGTTTCTTTTTCATTTTCAGGAAGGAAAAAAGATTGAAATCAGAGTCTAATTGATTTTCTAGGCCCATTTGTCATTTAATTTATTAGAATTGCATACATAGACAAAACTTCGAAGCAAATCATTTTTCTCGAGCCGTACGAGGAGAAAACTTCCTATACGGTTCTAGGGGGGGTGTTGGTCATCTACATCTATCCCAATGAGCCGTCTATCGAATCGTTGCAATTGATGTTCGATCCCGAAGAGAAGGAAAAGATCTTAGAAAAGTGGGGTTTTATGATCCAATGAAGAATCAAACTTATTTAAACGTTCCTCTTATTCTATATTTCCTTGAAAAAGGTGCTCAACCCACAGGAACTGTTCAGAATCTTTTAAAGAAAGCGGAAGTTTTTAAGTAACTTCCGTCTAATCAAACGAAATTCAATTAAAGAAAGACTAAGGGGGGGTAGCAACTTGTATATAACTTTGTATAATTTTGCTCGACTTGTTTTTTGATTTCCCCCCCTACTGCTGTAATTGTTTCCGTTGAATCCGATATCTAGAACGACAAAACCTTAGTTTATTGATTTTCTAAATAGCAAATTCGGACACTTCCTCCAATTGTGTGGTTTTCATTGGAACTCGACTAACCAACAAGGAATCCACTTTGCTTATTCCACTTAGATTTATGAAATACATTATG